CAATATTTATAGAGCGAAAAAAAATTCTTTTTTCCTTAGTTTATTTGATCAAATAAAAAAGCCACTTTGGGATTGCTGAATGACAGACAAATAACAGACAAAAAAATATAATCAATATATAAAGCAACGGAGCCATCATAGTATTTTTGAATTCCTCTGAAAGGAAGGGTGGTAAGTTGATCATTTACCGATCGGGGTCTGATCGATCCTATTTTTTTCTTTATTTTATGGAAGGTAAGGGTCAATTTTATTGTAGAGCCGTATGCAATGCATAATGCCCGTACGGTTGTTCGATTCTATCTTTTTTTCTTGTTATTCTTTTATCTTTCTTTGTATCTTCCCCTCATATCATGAAAAATAGAGAATCCTTTTATTATCTTATATTATCAGGGTAATGATCCATCAACCTGCTGGTTCTTTTTCTGAAGTAGCAACGGGAGAATTCATCCTGGAAGTGGGAGAACTGCTGAAACTACGTGAAACCCTGACAAGGGTTTATGTACAAAGAACGGGCAAACCCGTATGGGTTGTATCCGAAGACATGGAAAGAGATGTTTTTATGTCAGCAACAGAGGCCCAAGCTTATGGAATTGTTGATCTTGTAGCGGTTGAATGACAATAGCCTAGATTTCACGTCAATTCTGAAATTCACCCTGCCGAGTTTAATATTAATATTCTATGACTTTTTTTATTATTCTATATTCTATTGAATAAAAGTAATTCATAATCATCCGGTTAGGATCGATCTAAACCAGCCCATTATGTATATGATTCAACATGCCAACGATTAAACAACTTATTAGAAATACAAGACAGCCAATTAGAAATGTCACAAAATCCCCCGCGCTTCGGGGATGCCCTCAGCGTCGAGGAACATGTACTAGGGTGTATGTGCGACTCGTTCAGATCATGAACTAGAACAAAGGAAAGAGAACAATGTTCGAATATCAATGATCAAATAGGATAGACCGGAAAAACGAACTACATTTCCTATCTAAAAATCGATGATATCCCTTTTATTGTGTATGAAATTTATGGTTTCTGTTGGTGTAAATCCACTCACCTCAATTCAAGATGAGAAGCAATTCTCCATTGGTAGCAAATGGTTATCCATTAAGCGGAGGAAATCTTAGTTAAAATAAACCCCTCTTGCAAGAACGGACTAACAGGGTCAGCTACCCAGCCAATCTTCATAATTAAATACCGTTACTGTATAGGTAGAGCTCGTTGTGAAAGACCTATTACTGGATAATTCATGGGTAGAGCCGAAGAATGTGAACTATACAAGTTAGCAATAACATTGATTAAATGAAGTAAAGGCTCCGGTGTATAGAGAAGACCTCACCGTTTAAGAAGTAACCATAGAAACGATGGAATCCACTATTTCTTTATCATTACTTTTCTTTTTTAATACCTAGTATAGTACAATTTCGTATTTCGAGGTGAAATGCCTCGAAAAAAAGAAAAATTGTGGTTGGGAAGGTTATAGTAGCCAAAGCCATTGGAATTATTAGTTTATACATTGGAAAAATCCGTTTTGTTATTCATATACTAGGAAAGGGGCAAAAGAATAACTGAAAGAAAGGAAATCGATTAGTTATTCGTTAAAGTTTCATTTATTCAATGACCAGAATTAGACGGGGATATATCGCTCGGAGACGTAGAACAAAAATTCGTTTATTTGCATCAAGCTTTCGGGGGGCTCATTCAAGACTTACTCGAACTATTACTCAACAAAAAATAAGAGCTTTGGTTTCGGCTCATCGGGATAGGGATAGGCAAAAAATCAATTTTCGTCGTTTGTGGATCACTCGAATAAATGCAGCAATTCGCGAAAGGGGGGTATGCTATAGTTATAGTAGATTCATAAATGATCTGTACAAGAGACAATTGCTTCTTAATCGTAAAATACTTGCACAAATAGCTATATCAAATAGGAATTGTCTTTATATGATTTCCAATGAGATCATAAAAGAAGTAAGTTGGAAGGAATCCACCGGTTAAACGGAGTTGCCCGGAGAATGAACTCCGGGAAGGTCGAATAAAAATGAATAGAAAGAATATGATAAATATGAGAAAGTAGTCAAAATAAAGTAGTCAAAATAAATATGAATCAACACGTTCACTAAAAAAATTTCTTCTTCCCAGATTATTCTTTTTTTTCTTACGACACAAGAATTCAATCCGGATTCTTGGATTTTTCCAACAAAATAGAAATCCGCGTTTGAGTTCGGATGGGGATTTGAATTCAAGTGAATAAAGAGTAAACCTATCTTTTTCTGGCTCTAAGACTAGGAGTTCTAGTGGTCGACTCGGTTCTTTCAAATTGTTTCTCATTATTAAGAAAAGGTAACAAAGATAAAATACGAGCTTGTTTTATAGCAATAGTAATTAATCGTTGTTGTTTCAAGGTCAATCTATTTACTCGTCTAGATAATATTTTTCCCTGTTCACTAATAAATCGACTAATTAAACTCATGTTTTTATAATCAATTCGATC